ATTATTACTAAGCCTGGAATTGATTCTTCCTGGGTCGATGCCCGAGCGGTTAATGGGGACGGACTGTAAATTCGTTGGCAATATGTCTACGCTGGTTCAAATCCAGCTCGGCCCAATAACAATAATTCACGGATCCGCCATGAAATGATAGAACCTTTTATTCTTATACTATTCTCCCGACGAAAGGCCCGACGCGGAAAAAGTAAAAATTTATGATATATCTCGACCTGTTATTTATTTCTATTTGATTTACTCTAAATTTTTCTCACAAATTATTATTTTGCTAATGATCTAAAATCCTATCAGGATTTGTAAATAGAGGGTCTAACAAAAAGAGTAATCTAAAGAAAAAAGAATCCTTTTCTCATTCAAAGATTTATTATCATTTGATTTGAAATAACCAAAAGATAACTAAAAATCCCTTCCATTATTACTAATTACGAAAGTGTATAGCCGCCTGGGTATCATATAGATACCCCCCTCTCTGTTACAGCGCGTCGATTCGAAGCTAAAATCGAAATAGCTAAATACTAAATAAGGGAGATTTGAATGAAATCATACGAATATGTGTATGTTGGTGTCCACTTTATTTCATTTTCCTGGGATTGTAGTTCAATTGGTCAGAGCACCGCCCTGTCAAGGCGGAAGCTGCGGGTTCGAGCCCCGTCAGTCCCGGTGCATCCAACTCCAATGATGTAAAAAAAATACATCAATTAGTTTGGAAATAGGACAAGAAATAGAAAGATTTCATCCCCAAGGGGGTGGATGCCTCTTCTTAATTTTTATTCCTATTTTTTCTCAAAGCAAATACAAATAGGTCATTTTTTTCCTCAAACAATCGCTATTAATAGCGACATACACGTAGATGGATTAGTACAAGTCCGGATCCGTCTAATAAAATTGAATCGAGTGTCCGCTCTTTCCCGGCAGTCCATACACAAGTGGGTGGAGTTTCCATTTGTACGCAACAAAATTGAATTACTACAATACTTTTCAGATTAAAAGATCTTCTTTTTTGGCTACAAGTTTATGTAACCTCAATTATTAATTGGAATTTCAAACAATCTATGGCATTCAAATTGCCCGCTGTGGTTTTGATAGATTTTTTGACTTCTATTCATAATAGAAGGAGGGGAATATTAACAAAAGAAAGAGTCAAATTAATAAGAATACCGCATGAATAGTTTTTTTTCAGGTTTCCGCCGAAGAAAAAAACAAACTAGAAAGAATTTGGTAGAATTTTTGATCTTTGTTTTTGATACTGTATTGGACGTTATTCCACTTTTTTGTTTTCTAATAAGCTTAGAATTCGATCATTCAAAATGAAAGTTTAGAACGGAATTCCTTTTTCTACATTTTTTCTATTGTTTGTTTGGGTTTGTTCCCAACCAATGTAGATCGAACCGCGGTTAGACGATACTGTTCAGATAATTGAAGGCGCTATCTTTTTAAAAGAACGAATACGAATGGAAAAGAAAAAAATAATGAAATTAAAGTAATCAACTTGTAGATTCGAGTAGATTGGATCAGTAGTCCATTTTTGGATTCGTTATGTAGAAACCAGCTTTCTATGTTATACTATTCAATTCTCGACAATGAATCGATTTGATAGGTCAGATATTGTTATTCATGATATTCATCTGATTCGATATCATCGAGATGGAATTCATCCTATGAATTCCGAGGCAAAGAGTTTATCATCTCTATGGGATTAAATCCCGAGTTATTGCGAAGTAAAAAAAAAACGATGAGATTATGGAAGTAAATATTCTCGCATTTATTGCTACTGCGCTCTTCATTCTAGTTCCTACTGCTTTTTTACTTATAATTTATGTAAAAACTGTTAGTCAAAGTGATTAATTTGAATAAAACTTGACTTCTTAGTTCTCATCAATATGAACGATTAAAGAAAAAATGAAAAAAAATTCCAATTGCGTGTCTTAGATGAAATGAACAAATTAGACTAACTAGTATCTAGTGAATAAGATCTGACAGTACGGTAGAAAGAACTATATAGTTCTTTTTACCATACTATCGATTTTTTTTATTCGAATTTCGAAAGAATTCCGTTGGAATACATTTCTGATTATCTCTTATTAGTTGGATTTCGTGTTCTTTCGAAACAGGAATAAGAGAGGAAATTTTTTTTATTATGTATTATGATTCAATTTGAAAAATTTTCATATTCATATATTATTTCTAGAATTCATTATTCCACTTGAATCCAATAGAATAATTTGTAAATAAAGATAGTTGAATTTGAATTTCAATCGTTAATTTGAAAAGTTTTTTGCAGGGAGATCCGGAAAAAATTTGATACAATTTAACTTCTCAACTTAACTTGTACTCTTAAAGTCCACTTCTTCCCCACACTACGAGTGAAAGTGAAAATGTAAAGATTACCATTAAAGCAGCCCAAGCGAGACTTACTATATCCATGTGAATTATGCCCCTCTATCTCTAGGAATTTGAAAGAATTTTTACATTATTGTTCAATAAATATAATCTAAATTATAGTCGAATCTTTGTCACGGAGTCAAAAAAAAGATTCTGTCCAATACCATTGATTAAAAACAATCCAAAATTTCAATTAATTTGAAGAAGTTCTTATAGAATTCTTCGTAGAATCAGCAAACATTAAGCACAAGCAAAACAAAATACGCAGGGACATATCAAGTAGAAGTATCAAGAGCCTTTCCCGTCACATTTCTCCGTTGTGCACAAAGTTATACGAGCAAAGAGAGTACGGTATTTTGCGTCTTTTGTTGATCAGGCGACACCCGGATTTGAACCGGGGGGAAAAGGATTTGCAGTCCCCCGCCTTACCGCTCGGCCATGTCGCCAAATTGATAAAAAAGAAAGGAAAAGAGACCACCCCATCCCAGCTCGGTGGTACTAAAACTTGCATCTTAACTCCCATTTAAATTTTCTTAACCTTAATTCCCCTCAAAAAATCCTAAAATCAAAGGCTTGAATCCATCTCTTCACTTACTTTTGTCTAATATCTCAAACCATACATTATCCAAATGGAAATTCTGTTCTCTTTTTATTGACTATTGATATTGAAAGGAAAAAAGAAATCTTAATTTTCAGTTCCCAAAAATAAACAAATTCGAACCATTAACCAGTGGCTGTGAATTCCCGAACGATTCTTGGATTTGAACCTAAAATTGTAGTTTTTTATGATATAAGAAAATCAAAGTTGATACGTAATTAAATGGATTCTTTTCAATAAAAGAATCTTTCTCAATTTCAATTATAAGAACAATTTTGAGTATATGGAAGCTAAACCCCAGAACAAAAAAATTCTTACATAGATATCGAATCGGATATCTTATCTATAAGGAGGGCATTTTCCAGTCAATTTTTCATTGAATAATCCAATAGAAAAAAATAGAAATTTTTATTTTGATAGCGCACGACGCGTACTGTGCATAATAGAACTGTAAGCAGAATAGAGCTGTAATAGCAATAAAAAGAGAGACATATAGATAGAGTTGAGTTATATATGCCCATGTTTACTAAGCCTTCTATTATGCACTTTAATCGTATTATATGAACTCTATTAAAAAAAAATATCTCTTTTCTATTTATGTGAATTTTTTTTTCACTGAAGAAGAACAAGGAAATCCAGAAAAAGCTCATTCCTAATCATTCCTAAAAAAACCAGGATATTTTTTGTTTCGGATTATCGGGCCTTTATCTCATTGAACAGATCCAATTCCGAATCCATTTATTTGATTAGTATTCAATCGTACTGAAATATGGAATATCATAATAGTAATATCAGAATACTAATAGCAATAGAATCATTTTTTGTTTTTCGATTCTCCCCAAAGCCCCATAAGTCTAAGTTTAGTTCAGTTGTATCGGTTGCAAATTCCAATTTTAGTAGAAAATGATCTTTATTCCTCTGCTCATACATTCCATATATGGAGTTCGATAAAATTTTATGTTATTCTGTAAACAGAATAGAAATCTCATCATTGCTAGATCAATCTATAGAATTGGATGAAAAACGATCCAATTGTGGGATTTTTAAAAATAACCAGGAAATACAAAATGCTTAAGAATGGAAATGGGGGACTGTCTACCATACCTGGATTTAATCAGATTCAATTTGAAGGGTTTTGTAGGTTTATTGATCAGGGTTTAACAGAAGAGCTTTCTAAGTTTCCAAAAATTGAGGATATAGATGAAGAGATTGAATTTCAATTATTTGCGGAAACATATCAATTAGTCGAACCGAAGAGAAAAAAACAAGGTGCTAGATATCAATCCCGCGCATATTCTTCTAAATTGTATGTATCCGCAGGATTGATTTGGAAAACCGACCGGTATATGCAAGAACAAAAAATTTTTATTGGAAAGATTCCTCTAATGAATTCCCTGGGAACTTTTCTAGTAAATGGAATATACCGAATTGTGGTCAATCAAGTATTGCAAAGTCCCGGCATCTATTATCAGTCAGAATTGGACCATAACGGAATTTCGGTCTATACCGGTACGATAATATCAGATTGGGGAGGGAGGGTAGAATTAGAAATTGATAGAAAAGCAAGGATATGGGCTCGTGTGAGTAGGAAACAGAAAATATCTATTCTAGTTCTATTAGCGGCTATGGGTTTGAATCTAAGAGAAATTCTAGAGAATGTGTACTACCCCGAAATTTTCTTGTCTTTCCTGAACGATAAAGAGAAAAAAAAAATGGCTTCCAAAGAAGCCGCCATTTTGGAGTTTTATCAACAATTTACTTGTGTAGGCGGCGATCCGATATTTTCAGAATCTTTATGTGAGGAATTACAAAATAAATTCTTTCAACAAAGATGTGAATTAGGAAGGATTGGTCGATTAAATCTGAACCGGAGATTGAATCTTGATATGCCTCATAACAATCCATTTTTGTTACCACGAGATATATTGTCAGCCGCGGATCATTTGATTGGAATTAAATTTGGAATGGGTACAGTTGACGATATGAATCATTTAAAAAATAAGCGTATCCGTTCTGTAGCGGATCTCTTACAAGATCAATTCGGATTGGCTCTAGTTCGTTTAGAAAATGTGGTTAGAGGAACTATATGTGGAGCAATTCAAAATAAATTGATACCGACCCCCCAAAATTTGGTAACTTCGACTTCATTAACAACCGACTTTGAATCCTTTTTGGGATTGCATCCATTATCTCAAGTTTTGGATCGAACCAATCCATTGACACAAATAGTTCATGGGAGAAAGTTGAGTTATTTGGGTCCGGGGGGGTTGAAGGCGCGAACTGCCAGTTTTCGGATACGCGATATCCATCCTAGTCACTATGGACGCATTTGCCCAATTGACACGTCTGAAGGAATCAAGGTTGGGCTTATTGGATCCTTATCAATTCATGCCAAGCTTGATCCTTGGGGGTCTTTAGAAAGCCCGTTTTATGAAATCTCGGACCGAGCAAAAAAAAAACGGATGCTTTTTTTATCCCCAAATAGAGACGAATACTCTATGGTAGCGGTAGGAAATTCGTTGGCGATCACTCGAGGTGTTCAAGAAGAGCAGGTTGTTCCGGCTCGATACCGTCAAGAATTCCTGACTATTTCGTGGGAACAGGCTCATTTTCGAAGTATTTTTCCCTTCCAATACTTTTCGGTTGGGCCTTCCCTCATTCCGTTTATCGAGCATAATGATGCGAATCGAGCTTTGATGAGTTCTAATATGCAACGTCAAGCAGTTCCGCTTTCTCGGTCCGAGAAGTGCATTGTTGGAACTGGATTGGAACGCCAAGTTGCCCTCGATTCAGGGGCCACCACTATAGCCGAACACGAGGGAAAGGTAATTTTTACCGAGATTGATAAGATCCTTTTATTGGGCAATGGGGAGACTCTAAACATTCCATTAGTTATGTATCAACGTTCCAACAAAAATACTTGTATGCATCAAAAAACTCAGGTTCGGCGGGGTAGCCGCATTAAAAAGGGACAAGTTTTAGCGGATGGTGCCGCTACAGTTGGCGGCGAACTTGCTTTGGGAAAAAACGTATTCGTAGCGTATATGCCGTGGGAAGGTTACAATTTTGAAGATGCGGTTCTCATTAGCGAACGTCTGGTATATGAAGATATTTTTACTTCGTTTGACATACGGAAATATGAACTTCAAACTGAGGCGACAAGCGAAGGACCTGAAAGGATCACTAGAGAAATACCACATTTAGAAGCCCATTTACTCCGAAATTTAGGCAAAAATGGAATTGTGATGGTGGGATCTTGGGTCGAGACAGGGGATATTTTAGTAGGTAAATTAACGCCTCAAAGCGCGAACGAATCATTGTATGACCCGGAAGATAGATTATTACGAGCTATCCTTGGAATTCAGGTATCCACTTCAAAGGAAACCTGCCTAAAACTACCTATAGGTGGTAGGGGTCGAGTTATTGATGTGAGATGGGAAGTGAGGAAAAAGAAAAAGGGGGAGTCCGGCGATAATGAAGAAATAGTTCGTATATATATATTACAAAAACGTGAAATCAAAGTCGGCGATAAAGTAGCTGGCAGACATGGGAATAAAGGCATCGTTTCCAAAATTTTGCCTAGACAAGATATGCCTTATTTGCAAGATGGAACACCTGTTGATATGGTCTTCAACCCGTTAGGGGTGCCTTCGCGAATGAATGTAGGACAGATATTTGAATGCTCTCTTGGGTTAGCGGGAGGGCTGCTAGATACCCATTATCGCATAGCACCGTTTGATGAGAGATATGAGCAAGAGGCTTCAAGAAAACTAGTGTTTTCTGAATTATATGAAGCCAGTAAACAAACAGCAAATCCGTGGGTATTTGAACCCGAATACCCGGGAAAAACTATAATATTTGATGGAAGAACGGGAGATCCTTTTGAACGGCCTGTTATAATAGGAAAGTCTTATATATTAAAGTTAATTCATCAAGTTGATGATAAAATACATGCACGGTCCAGTGGGCCTTATGCACATGTTACACAACAACCCGTTAGAGGGAGGGCAAAAAAAGGGGGTCAACGGGTAGGAGAAATGGAGGTTTGGGCTCTAGAGGGATTTGGTGTTTCTCATATTTTACAAGAGATGCTTACTTATAAATCGGATCATATGCGAGCTCGCGAAGGACTTCTCGGTACTATGCTTAGTGGAAGGGCCGTACCTAAACCGAAAGGTGCTCCAGAATCCTTTCGATTGCTCGTTCGAGAATTACGATCTTTGGCTTTGGAATTGAATCATTTCCTTGTATCTGAGAAGAACTTCCGGATTACTAGGAAGGTAGCTTAATCGCAATGAATCAGAATTTTTCTTCTATGATCGATCGGTATAAACATCAACAACTCCGAATTGGATCGGTTTCGCCTCAAAAAATAAGTGCTTGGTCCAAAAAAATCCTCCCTAATGGAGAGATTGTTGGAGAGGTGACAAAACCCTCTACTTATCATTACAAAACGAAGCAACCCCACAAAGGGGGGTTGTTTTGTGAAAGAATTTTTGGCCCACTAAAAAGTGGAATTTGCGCTTGTGGGAATTATCGAGTAATCGGAGATCGAAAAAAACAAAAAAAATTTTGTGAACAATGCGGAGTTGAATTTGTTGATTCTCGGATACGAAGGTATCAAATGGGCTACATCAAACTGGCATGTCCGGTAACTCATGTGTGGTATTTAAAGCGTCTTCCTAGTTATATCGCGAATCTCTTAGACAAACCCCTTAAAGAATTAGAAAGCCTAGTATACTGCGATGTGTGATTTGATCGAAATTCTGATTTTACAGTTTTGGAATGAAAAACTGTCATCCCCCTTAATCGAATTGGGATGCCCCGGATCTGACATGTCTCTTTGGAGGAGTAACATGAAGCTCAGAATTGTGGGTGTATTTAATACTCTACAATAAAAGCGGAATTGATCTATGGTCGATTCCGTTCAATAGGAATTTCTAGTTGTACCTCGTGAAAACAAACTTCTTTCTTTTTTTCTTTTATGGGATTAATTATTTTTTTAGTTAGTTTAGAAAGAAATTATGTTTCCACTAAAGTAAGTAAATATGTTATGGTTGCAGGAGTCTCTACGTCGTATATAGGCTTTAATAGCATCGTGGCATAACCGTCGAGGTGAGCTCGGGACCTAAAAGATCAAATAGAACGGGACATAGACAAGTAAATCCCCTAGGAATTCTAAAATACTGCGAATTCATCATTCGAAGGGAAGTAGACTACTCAAGAATTTCACATTTCATTTAGGTCGTAATTGTGAGAAGTGGAAAAGTTTTGATAATTGAATAAAAAATTCGGGAATTCTAAAAAACGTAAAGGAAAAGAAGAACGAATCAATGAAATCTTGCTTGGGCAAGATTGGGAACTTGAGTAAGGAGTAGCTCTTTTTTTTGTGATTTTATATTTTGGGAACCCTTCTTCTTTATCTTTCTTTGGTGTAACTGCTTGAGCCGGATGAGAGGAAACTTTCACGTCCGATTTTGAGAGGGGGGGGTCCTATCTCAATTTTTCTTGTGCTAGGCCTGTAGCTAAAAAACCAACTTTCTTACGATTACGAGGCTCATTCGAATATGAAATCCAATCTTGGAAATACAGTATTCCGCGTTTTTTTACTACCCAAGGCTTCGATAGATTTAGAAATCGAGAAATTTCTACCGGAGCTGGTGGGATTCGGGAAGAATTAGCCGATCTAGATTTGCGCATTATTATAGATTATTCATTAGTAGAATGGAAAGAATTAGGGGAGGAGTGTCCTACGGGGAATGAATGGGAAGATCGAAAAGTTGGAAGAAGAAAAAATTTTTTGGTTAGACGCGTAGAATTAGCTAAGCATTTTATTCAAACAAATATAAAACCCGAGTGGATGGTTTTATGTCTATTACCCGTTCTTCCTCCTGAGTTGAGACCCCTCGTTCACGTAGCTGAGGATAAGTTAATCAGTTCAGATATTAATGAACTCTATCGAAACGTTATTTATCGGAACAATATTCTTACTGATCTATTAACAACAAGTAAATCCACGCCAGGGGAATTAGTAATGTCTCAGGAGGGTTTGTTACAAGAAGCTGTGGATAGACTTCTTGATAATGGAAGCTGCGGACAACCAATGAGGGACGGTCATGATAGGCTTTACAAATCGTTTTCGGATGTAATTGAAGGCAAAGAGGGAAGGTTTCGCGAGACTATGCTCGGCAAACGGGTTGATTATTCGGGGCGTTCCGTGATTGTCGTGGGCCCCTCACTTTCATTACATCAATGTGGATTGCCTCGTGAAATAGCCATCGAGCTTTTCCAGACATTTGTAATTCGTAGTCTAATTCGACAAGGTCTTGCTTCGAACGTAGGAGAAGCTAAGACTCAAATTTGGGAAAAAGCGCCAATTGTATGGGAAATACTTCAGGAAGTTATGCGGGGACATCCTATATTGCTGAATAGAGCGCCTACTCTACATCGATTGGGTATACAGGCATTCCAGCCTATTTTGGTGGAAGGGCGTGCTATTTGTTTACATCCATTAGTTTGTAAGGGGTTCAACGCCGACTTTGATGGGGATCAAATGGCTGTTCATCTACCTTTATCGATGGAGGCTCAAGCAGAGGCTCGTTTACTTATGTTTTCTCATATGAATCTCCTGTCTCCAACTATCGGAGATCCCATTTCAATACCAACTCAAGATATGCTTATTGGGCTCTATCTATTAACAAGCGGGAATCCTCGAGGGATTGGTGCAAATAGGTATAATCCATGGAATCGAAAAAATTTGAAAAATGAACGAATTCTCGCAAATAACAATAAGTATACGAAGGAACCCCTGTTTTGTAATTCCTATGATGCAATTGGAGCTTATCGACAGAAAAAAATAAAACTAGATAGTCCTTTGTGGCTCCGGTGGCAACTAGATCAACGCGTTATTGTTTCAAGCGAAGCTCCTATCGAAGTTCACTATGAATCTTTGGGTACTTATTATGAGATTTATGGGCACTATCTACTAGTAGGGAGTATAAAAAAAGAAATTCTTTCTATCTACATCCGAACTACTGTTGGGCATATTTCTCTTTATCGAGAAATTGAAGAAGCTATACAAGGGTTTTGCCAAGCCTGTTCAGATGGTACCTAATCCAATCATAGATATCTATGTTAAGTAATTCTAATTCTAGCGGACCGGGATGAATTCAGATTTCGTCGGTTCGGCTAGGACCATAGTTCAGAAATTCCTTAATTTCTATGCGAATCAAGATCGAGAAAAGGAAGTTTTCCAATCATTGACTCAAATCCATTGTCAAACCCCACTCAGTCGAATAGGGAGGTACTTATGGCCGAACGGGCCAATCTGGCCTATCACAATAAAGTGATAGATGGAACTGCCATTAAACGACTTATTAGCCGATTAATAGATCACTTCGGAATGGCATATACATCACACATCCTGGATCAAGTAAAGATTCTGGGTTTTCAGCAAGCCACTGCTACATCCATTTCATTAGGAATTGATGATCTTTTAACAATACCTTCTAAGGGATGGCTAGTCCGCGACGCTGAACAACAAAGTTTAGTTTTGGAAAAACACCATCATTATGGAAATGTACACGCGGTAGAAAAATTACGTCAATCCGTTGAGATATGGTATGCTACAAGTGAATATTTGCGACAAGAAATGAATCCTAATTTTAAGATGACGGAACCCTTTAATCCAGTTCATATAATGTCTTTTTCGGGAGCTAGGGGAAATGCATCTCAAGTACATCAATTAATAGGTATGAGAGGATTAATGTCGGATCCACAAGGCCAAATGATTGATTTACCCATTCAAAGCAATTTGCGCGAAGGGCTGTCTTTAACAGAATATATCATTTCTTGTTATGGGGCCCGAAAGGGGGTTGTGGATACGGCTGTCCGAACATCAGATGCTGGATATCTTACGCGCAGGCTTGTTGAAGTAGTTCAACACATTGTTGTACGGAGAATAGATTGTGGTACCACCCGAGGGATCTCGGTGAGTCCTCGAAATGGGATGATACCGCAAAGAATTTTTATCCAAACATTAATTGGGCGTGTATTAGCAGATAATATATATATGGGCCAACGATGCATTGCTATTCGCAATCAAGATATTGGAGTTGGGCTCGTTAATCGATTCCTAACCTTTCCAACACAACCAATATCTATATCTATTCGAACTCCTTTTATTTGTAGGAGTACATCTTGGATCTGTCGATTATGTTATGGCCGGAGTCCTACGCATGGCGACCTGGTCGACTTGGGAGAAGCCGTAGGTATTATTGCGGGGCAATCCATTGGAGAGCCCGGTACTCAACTAACATTAAGAACGTTTCATACCGGCGGAGTATTCACAGGAGGTACTGCAGAACATGTACGAGCACCCTCTAATGGAAAAATCAAATTTAATGAGGATTTGGTTCATCCCACACGGACACGTCATGGGCATCCTTCTTTTCTATGTGATAGAGACTTGGATGTAACTATTGAGAGTCAAGATATTATCCATAACGTGACTATTCCACAAAAAAGTTTTCTTTTAATTAAAAACGATCAATATGTAAAAGCCGAGCAAGTGATTGCTGAAATCCGCGCGAGAAAATACACTTTGAATTTTAAAGACAGGGTTCGAAAACATATTTATTCAGACTCAGGGGGGGAAATGCATTGGAGTACCGATGTATACCATGTACCTGAATTTACATATAGTAATGTCCACCTCTTACCAAAAACAAGTCATTTATGGATATTATCGGGGTGTTCCCATGGATTCAGTATAATTCCTTTTTCGCTCCATAAAGATCAAGATCAAATAAATGTTCATTCTCTTTCTGTCCAAAGAAAATCCATTTTGAGCCTTTCAATAAATAATGAGCAAGTTAAAAGCAACTTCTTTAGTTCAAATCTTTCGGGTAAAAAAGAAAGCCGAATTCCCGATTATTCAGAACTAAATGGAGTCATATGTACGGATCATTGCCATGACCTATATCCTGATATTCTCTACGAGAATTCTTATTTATTGGCAAAAAGGCGAACAAATCGATTCATCATCCCATTCCGTTCGATTCAAAAAAAGGAGAAAGAACTAACGCCCCTCTCTGGTATCTCGATTGAAATACCTACAAATGGTATTTTCCGAAGAAATAGTATTTTTGCTTATTTCGACGATCCCCAATATCGAAGAAATAGTTCGGGAATTCTGAAATATGGGGCTTTAGATGTACATTCAAGCATAACCAGAAAAGAAGAGGATTTGATTGAGTATCGAGGAATCCAAGAATTTAAGCCAAAATTGCAAATGAAAATCGATCGCTTTTTGTTCATTCCTGAGGAAGTTTATATTTTCCCCGAATCCGCTCCCCTAATGGTACGGAACAATAGTATCATTGGAGTAGATACACAAATCACTTTAAATACAAGAAGCCAAGTAGCCGGGTTGATTCGAATTGAGAGAAAAAAAAAAAAAAAAAAAATTGAAGTTAAAATTTTTTCGGTAGATATCCATTTTCCGGGAGCGGCCTATAAAAAATACCGCCACCGCGGTATTTTGATACCACCGGGAACAGTAACAACAAATTCTAAAAAATTAAAAAAACTACAAAATTGGATTTATGTCCAACGGATTACACGTACCAAGAAAACGTTTTTTGTTTTGGTTCGACCGGTAATTCTATCTGAAATAGTCGACGGTATAAATTTAGAACCACTTTTCCCCCAGGATGTATTGCAGGAAAAGGATAATCTGAAATTTAAAGTTGTAAATTATATGCTTTATGGAAATGATAATGGTAAACTGATTCGAGGAATTTTTGACACAAGTATTCAATTAGTTCGGACTTGTTTAATGTTCAATTGGGACCACGACAAAAAGGCTTCCTCTATCGAGGAAGCCCGGGCTTCCTTTGTTGAAGTAAGTATAAAAGGTCTGGTTTGTAATTTCCTCAAAATCAGCTTAGTGAAATCCCATATTTCATATATTAGAAAAAAAAGGAATGATCCTCGAGGTTCCGGATTTTTCTCTGATAATGGTTCAAATCACACTAATATTAATCCATTTTTTTTCAATTATTCCAAGGCAAAGATTCAACCAGCACTTAAACAAAATCAAGGAACTATTAGTACATTGTTGAATAGAAATAAAGAATACCAATCTTTGATAATTTTGTCATCATCTAATTGTTTTCGAATCGATCTCGATGTAAAATATCAAAATGGAATAAAAGACTCAATTAAAAAAGATCTTAGAATTTCAATTAGTAATTCATTGGGCCCTTTAGGAACAGCCTCTCAAATTGTTCTTTTTTATTCATTTTATCATTTAATGACTCATAATCAGGTCTCGTTAAAAAAATATTTGAAACTTGACAAGTTAAAACAGACTTTTCGCGTACTTAAATATTATTTAATGGGCGAAAACAGGATAATTTTGAATCCTGATCCGTATTCGTGTGGTAAGAGTGTATTGAATCCATTTAATTTGACTTGGTATTCTCTCCATGAAAATTATAATCATAATTATTGTGCCGACAGGGTCACATTAATTAACCTGGGGCAGTTTTTTTGTGAAAATGTATGTATGTCCAAAGATGGACCACACCGCAAATCGGGTCAAGTTATAATTGTTTACGTTGGCTCTGCCGTAATAAGATCTGCTAAGCCTTATTTGGCCACTCCGGAAGCAACTGTTCATGGCCATTACGGAAAAATACTTTACGAAGGAGATACATTAGTTACATTTCTATATGAAAAATCGAGATCTGGCGATATAACGCAAGGTCTTCCAAAAGTGGAAAAAATGTTTGAGGTGCGTTCAATCGATTCAATATCGATAAACCTAGAAAAAAGAGTTGAAGGTTGGGACAAGTATATAACAAGAATTCTTGGAATTCCTTGGGGGTTCTTGGTTGGTGCTCAGCTAACTATAGTGCAAAGCCGTATCTCTTTGGTTAATAAGATCCAAAAGGTTTATCGATCCCAGGGGGTGCAGATCCACAATAGGCATATAGAAATTATTGTACGTCAAATAACATCAAAAGTCTTGGTTTCAGAAGATGGAATGTCTAACGTTTTTTTACCCGGGGAACTAATTGGATTCGTGCGAGCGGAACGAATAGGACGTGCTTTGGAAGAATCAATCAGTTACCGAGCCGTATTATTGGGAATAACCAGAGCTTCTCTAAATACTCAAAGTTTCATATCCGAGGCGAGTTTTCAAGAAACGGCTCGCGTTTTAGCAAAAGCCGCCCTCTGCGGTCGTATCGATTGGTTGAAAGGCCTGAAAGAAAACGTTGTTCTAAGTGGTATAATACCTGTTGGTACCGGATCCAAAGAATTAGTGCACTACTCAAAACAGCCTAAGTGCATTCCTTTGAAAAGGAAAAAAGAAAATCTATTTGAGGGAGAAATGAGAAATATTTTGTTCCTCCACAGAGATTTATTTGATTCAAAACTTTCGATAATCTATCAGAACAATCTTTTATTATAATTTAAGGATTCCTAGGGATGGGGTCATCCTTATTAACTATCGATCGGCAGTCCTGCGAGTTAGTAAGCGGAATAAAGAAAAGATAATGAAGGGATAGAAAGAAATGAATCCCTTGGATTCATATATCCAAGCCCAATTTTGGGAACAGGGAAGGTTCCGTTGGAACAATTATTTATTTCAGGTACCTCGCCCTTCTTTTTTTTTTAAGAGGCGAAGTTTTTTTTTGGGGGGGGGGATGATAAGAAGATATTGGAACATTAATTTAGAAGAGATGCTCAGAGCGGGAGTTCATTTCGGTCATGGTACTAGAAAATGGAATCCAAGAATGGCGCCTTATATCTCTGCCGAGCATAAAGGTAGGCATATTATAAATCTTATTAGAACCGCCCGTTTCTTATCTGAAGCTTGTGATTTAGTTTTTGATGCAGCAAGTAGGAGAAAACAATTTTTAATTGTTGGGACCAAAAAAAAAGCAGCCGCTTCAGTAGCCCGGGCTGCAATAAAGGCTCGGTGTCATTATGTTAATAAAAAATGGCTCGGTGGTATTTTAACGAATTGGTCCACTACAGAAACGAGACTTCAAAAGTTCAGGGATTTGAGGATGGAACAAAGGACGGGGAGACTCAACCGCCTTCCGAAAGGCGAGGCGGCTCGATTGAAGAGACAATTGTCGCACTTGCAAAGATATCTGGGCGGGATTAAATATATGACGGGATTACCCGATATTGTGATAATCCTTGATCAACAAGAGGAATATACAGCTCTTCGAGAATGTATCACTTTAGGAATTCCAACGATTTGTTTAATTGATACAAACTGTGACCCCGATCTATCAGATATTTCGATTCCAGCGAATGATGACGCTATAGCTTCAATTCGACTAATTCTTAACAAATTAGTATTTGCAATTTGTGAGGGTCATTCTAGCTATATACAAAATTCCTGATTAATAATAAGATAAATCAATTTTTTAGTGAACTCCATAGATTTATGGAATTGGTTACTCGAATCATACAAACGAGATAAAAATAACTGGGGATATTAGGCGGTTTGTTGGTATCTAACATATACAAGATAAGTTAGCAAGTCTAAAAGCGGGTTGAATCAAAAAAATTTCTTTTAAATTTTCAAGTTTTCTTTCTTTTAGAGGGCAATATGAATCTTCTATTATGTTCTATAAATACACTAAAAGGTTTCTATGATATAGCCGGCGTGGAAGTAGGCCAGCATTTCTATTGGAAAATAGCGGGTTTCCAAGTTCATGCCCAAGTCCTTATTACGTCTTGGGTTGTAATTGCTATCTTATTGGGTTCGTCTATTGTAGCTATTCGGAATCCACAAACCATTCCGACTGACGGTCAGAATTTCTTCGAATATGTCCTTGAATTCATTCGAGACGTTAGTAAAACTCAGATTGGAGAAGAATATGGTCCCTGGGTTCCCTTTATTGGAACTATGTTTCTATTTATTTTTGTTTCTAATTGGTCCGGGGCGCTTTTACCCTGGAAAATCATACAGTTACCTCAGGGGGAGTTAGCCGCACCCACAAATGATATAAATACTACCGTTGCGTTAGCTTTACTTACGTCAGTGGCATATTTTTATGCGGGCCTTAGCAAAAAAGGATTCGGTTATTTTGGTAAATACATACAACCAACTCCAATCCTTTTACCTATTAACATTTTAGAAGATTTCACAAAACCTTTATCGCTTAGTTTTCGACTTTTCGGAAATATCTTAGCGGATGAATTAGTAGTTGTTGTTCTTGTTTCTTTAGTACCTTTAGTGGTTCCTATACCTGTGATGTTCCTTGGATTATTTACAAGCGGTATTCAAGCTCTTATTTTTGCAACTTTAGCCGCAGCTTATATAGGCGAATCCATGGAAGGACATCATTGATTAATTTTCAAAACAAAAGCCTTTTTTCGAATAAAAAATTATCTTTGCTCAAGATAATTCACTTATTGACTAAAAAGGGTTTCTATGATCTATAGGAATATTAAAGTCAAAGGGATTCCAATATTAAGGCGTTATAAAAGAGATCGAAAAGATCTTTTTCCTAAGATTTGTTTCACTGATTTATAACCCCTTCCTCTGAAAATTCCTTTCTACTGTCTTGATTGGTTTGTTCATTTAATTACAATCTTAGAGGTCAGAATCTGAATAAGAATTCGTTATTTCTTGAAGTGGTACGATTCCAAATTTTATAGAAGGGGTCCCATTCCCATTTCAGTCGGGTTTATTCAATGCAACGATTGACCAAAATAAAATTTTAATAAAAAAGAAATTACATAAAACTAAATCAACCAAAACCGTCTAGTTCTATGCAATGAGTCAAACTATTGAATTCGTACATTTAGATTGCTCGGATCCAGGGGAATAATGATAAATAAAAGGAAGAGAAAAGTTTACAAAAAATCCGATTCATAAAGAATCGGTTGTTTATGAGAATGGCATCAAACTCGCTCTATGCAATCTAAATATATCTATCATTATAATGATAATGGCTAGAATACAACTTTGTTTTGTGTTTTGTGCATGTTTAGAGAAATCATTTTCGAACCTGGTGGAATCTAAGATAGGAATAGTTGATTTAGATTCGGCACGAAAGGCATGTATATGGAATATTAGGTATTAATTAGTTTTCTATGAACTAAAAGATATATTGAATCCAGTATACTATATATATGCTTATTGAATTTTTAGATAAGGATTTCACTAATAGCCCTTTTTCGTTTTTAACTGTGAATTAAATATTCATATTAACTAAAAAGGATTCAATCAGTAAAAAGGGCAAAGAGTTCGGATTCAAAGAAAGGTTTGGAACAAAAAAAGGTGTATGAATTCATAAAAACCCCATTCATACGAATTAAACAAAATAGATATCGAAGTAGTTCTGATGATTCAATGATATTATCACTTCAATTCGGAGTTCTTGCTTACTTCGGCTGGGTGAAAATATTTTTGATGGAATAATTAAGTCATAATTTATTGGTTGATTGTATCATTAACTATTTTTTCTTTTGGTACGAGGAACTTATCATGAATCCATTGATTTCTGCCGCTTCCGTTATTGCTGCTGGATTGGCTGTTGGGCTTGCTTCTATTGGACCGGGGGTTGGTCAAGGCACTGCTGCAGGACAAGCTGTAGAAGGTATCGCGAGACAACCCGAGGCGGAGGGAAAAATACGGGGTACTTTATTGCTTAGTTTGGCCTTTATGGAAGCTTTAACAATTTATGGACTGGTTGTAGCATTAGCCCTTTTATTTGCGAATCCTTTTGTTTAATCCTAGAAAAAGAAAAAGGTTATTTTATTGACTTTCTTTTTCACGGATTCTATCAAGATTTCATTCCTACCTTTTTTATTTGCATAATAACCCGCACACGGGAAGAAATGCGTCGAAAAAAAATTACTATACCAACTCACCTCCCCCTTTTTATACTTTTAAAAAAGGACTTCTTGCACCAAAAAAAGAAGAGAGTTATTTCGCAATTGGTACGAGATTTGGTAATCAAGTCCACTAAGTATTCTTCTTATTAGAAAAAAAACAACTTGTAATTTCGAAAAAAAAAATCCAATATTTTTTTTTGACTCTATTTAGAAATGGGTAAATTAATAAAAAGAAAACAAGATAAATAATTAACAAAAAGCGACAATATAGAAAAAAATAGCAAGAATAGGGCATTTAAAAAATATAGATAAAATAAGAAAAAATAGATAATTAGTCTATCTATAAGATCTAGAAGAATAAGATAAAAGGAGATCATATGAAAAACGGAACCGAATCTTTCGTTTCCTTAGGCCACTGGCCGTTAGCCGGGAGTTTCGGGTTTAATACCGATATTTTAGCAACAAATCTAATAAATCTAAGTGTAGTCTTTGGTGTATTAATTTTTTTTGGAAAGGGAGTGTGTGCGAGTTGTTTTTTTCAAGAATAGGCCGGATTGAACCAGCTGTACTTTTTTCGGTTTAATTCGATTAATTAAACAAAGAAGGAGTGCATGATCCTGCGAATTACTTATAACTAATTTAAGAACCATAGCATTTCGCGATTCATTGGTAAATAGTCGTTGACTCTCTATCAACCACTAGCGCGGTACCATTTCATTAACATGGTTAAAGCTAAACTGTTTGAAATCCAGACACAGCAAGGTGCTATACTCTTTCTACTAAATATATTAATTATTTTAATACATAAATGGGCTGAATAATTCAAAATGGTTTTCGGTATAGAACACTCATGGTGAAAACGAAAAATTGGGACCCGTTTTTCGTTTCGAAAAAACGGCATTTCCCTCATTTTTTTCCAATGCTGAATCGATAACCTAGGCATAAATTAAATTCTTTGGAGTTGAAAAAAAAACAACTTTACTGACAATCGTTTGTTTGGTCAGAAGAATCCTCTAAATATTTTGGTTTTCGATTAGTGATTTGGTTCAATATTTTTTTGATCTAGTTATTTTCTATTTGATTTTATTATTATTACTATATTTTCGACTACTAATCCGAACTATAGAAAAGAGGATAGGCTCATTCCAGTCAAAAAAATGTGGGAATTTCTCATAAGAAATTGAAAAAATTGAGCGTGAGAGCCAAATGAATCGAAAGATTCATGTTTGGTTTGGGAAGGGGTTATGAAAATTTTGTAATGAATGGCAAGATAATCTACTTTCATTAAGTGATTTATTAGATAATCGAAAACAGAGGATTTTGACTACTATTCGTAATTCGGAAGAATTGCAGGGGGGGGCAATCGAGCAGCTCGAAAAAGCCCGGGCTCGCTTACGAAAAATAGAAATGGAGGCGGATCAGTATCGAGCAAAGGGATACTCGGAGATAGAACAAGAAAAGGTGAATTTGATTCATTCAACTTCTAAGACTTTGGACCAATTAGAAAATTACAAAAATGAAACCATTCATTTTGAACAACAAACAGCGATTACTCAAGTCCGCCAACGGGTTCTCCAACGAGCCTTACAAGGAGCTTTAGGAACTCTGAATAGTTGTTTGACTGATGAGTTGCATTTCCATACTGTTAGTGCTAATATTGCCATGTTCGGAGTGATGAAAGAAAGAAAGGATTAGGACCTTTCTTTGATGTTTCTTTTACTGGAGGCATTATTTTCAAAAAATTCAGAAAATACGTATGGTAACTATTCGAGCCGACGAGATTAGTAATATTATCCGTGAACGTATTCAAGAATATAAAAGCGAAGTAAAGGTTGTCAATATCGGTAGCGTACTTCAAGTAGGTGATGGCATTGCTCGTATTTTTGGTCTTCATGACGTCATGTCAGGTGAATTAGTAGAATTTGAAGAGGGTACAATCGGTATTGCCTTGAATCTGGAAGCAAAGAATGTTGGTGTTGTATTAATGGGTGATGGTTTAATGATACAAGAGGGAAGCTCTGTAAAAGCAACAGGAAAAATTGCTCAGATACCCGTGAGCGAGGCTTTTTTGGGTCGTGTTATAAACGCTCTAGCTAAACCTATTGATGGTCGAGGTGAAATTCCCGCTTCTGAA